GTACTATACACAAAATTATTTGAACTACTATATAATCAACTTGTTAACAAGCTAAAATATACTTTTGATTCACATAATGAATTATCGAACCTATTTCATATTGACTTGGAGGAACCTCAATTGTGTGGACGTTGTTACATATTCATGAAATAGTGGGTCCACAGAAACTTTTATACTACTATAACATCAACTTTAAAACCTAAAAAACAACATTTTACACTTCGACCCACTATTTCATGAATATGGAACAACGTCCACACAATTGAGGTTCCTCCAAGTCAATATGAAATAGGTTCGATAATTCATTATGTGAATCAAAAGTATATTTTAGCTTGTTAACAAGTTGATTATATAGTAGTTCAAATAATTATAATTTTTATTTTCTACTAAATTCAATAAATTTTCATAGCTTTTTGTTTCATATGGTGTAAAAAAATAAGAAAAGATGTCTCTCTATAATATAGATAAACAAAAGGGGGAGAAACCCTTAAGTTTCTCATTTTTTTTTTAATTTTTTTATAAAAACGTCCAAAATCGCTATGAAAGTTTCTTTAAGGTGTAGTACAAAAAGTTATTGCTTTTTGTTTTTTCTACAAAGTTATGTTTTTCTCGTGTTTAAACGTTTTATAGCTTAATAAAAGTGGAGTTTTGAAGAAACTTAGATGGATTTTCCTAAAACGGTATAATTTAAGTTAATTAAAACTTTTAGATTCATATTCTAGCAATGATTTTTCAATTATAATTTCACGTGTCAGAAAAATGAGTAGAATTTAAGCTTCTAATATAGGGTTTACCCTCTTGAAAATTATAATTTGATCTTGGTTATTTTCAGTTTAAAAATTATTTTATTAAACAGAATTAAAAATTGATAAATATGAAACAAAATTGTAGATAATAATTTTAGTAAATAAAAGAACTAGGTATATTAAAAAGAAGAAAAGTTCGTAGTGCCAGCATCTGCGGTTAGACTATTATCTTTGTATCTGGATTTTGGTTTAAATTAATTTTTTTTTGTTTAGTTTTAATTTATTAAAATAATTTTAAAAATTTAATGAAAAGAAAATTAATTATTTATTTTCAAAAACCTGAATTTGGTACTCAGTTATTAATTAATGAATTTTTAAAACCACAAGAACTGAAAAGATTTGGCAGCTAAAGAGATTATCTGGGGAGTGTGTGGTTTAAAGGAAAGTACGCCTAATAATTAAGCTTAGTAATATGCTAGTGTACGGTTGTTGATAACAGATTTTTATTTTTTTGTTTTACACAAATCATTGTGCTGCAATGCTAAGGTTTTATTCATTCACTACTTTTATTTATAAAATTATTATTAATTTTAAAATTAGGACTAGAAAGTAAGAAATAATAAAAATGTATTTTTTAATGTAAATCTCATTGTGCACACACCGCCCGTCACTTTTCTATGGAAAATAAGTCGTAACATGGTAGATCAAACTGAAGTTTGATCTAAGAGTGTGAATGCATATATGCAAATAAAATTTCTAATTTTATATAAGGTTTAATACCCACATTTTATAAATTTTAATTGATTTTTACAGTGATTTAGTTCGATGAACCATAAGGACATAGGTACTCTCTATCTATATCTAGGTATCTCGATGGCTTTTGTAGGTTCCTTTTTAAGAGTATTAATTCGTACAGAATTAAATTCTAAAACAAATATTTTTACTAGAAATGTTTACAACTTTATGATAACAAGACATGGTCTGATAATGATTTTTTTTTTTATAATGCCCGTTTTGGTTGGGGGTTTTGGAAATTGGTTAATTCCTTTTTTTCTTAAAGCTCCTGATATGGCTTTCCCCACATTAAAAAATTTAAGATTTTGGTTAATGGTTGGTTCCACTTTATTATTAAAAATTGGAGTTTATTCTTTTTTTGCTGTTGGTGCCGGTTGAACTCTTTACCCACCACTTACTGGTAATGTTGCCCATTCTGGTTATGCTATGGATATTCTTATATTTTCTCTCCATCTTGCTGGTGTAAGGTCTTTAATTGGGGCAATAAATTATATAAGAACTGTTCATTTTTATAAGAAGAGAATTTATCTCCACTTATCCTTATTTATATGAGCTTATTTAGTTACATCATTTCTTCTTTTTTTATCCTTACCGGTATTAGCAGCGGGAATAACTATGTTATTACTAGATCGCAACTTTAATACAAGTTTTTTTGATCCCTCTGGTGGTGGTGACCCCATCTTATATCAACATATATTTTGATTTTTTGGACATCCTGAAGTTTATATTCTTATAGTTCCTGGTTTTGGTATTGTTTCTCAAATTTTGTTAAGATATAGTGGTAAGGAGCAAGCTTTTTGTCACATAGGGATGATTTATGCAATGGTAAGTATAGGGGCTTTAGGTTTTATAGTCTGAGCTCACCATATGTATACTGTTGGTTTAGATGTTGATTCTCGAGCTTATTTTACAGCTGCAACAATGGTAATTGGTGTTCCTACTGGAATAAAGATCTTTTCTTGGTTGGCAACTGTTTATGGGAGTCCTTTAAAGTCCTCCACTCCTGGGGGAAGTTTAGGAAATGCACCGTTTTTATGGTGTTTAGGTTTTATATTTTTATTTACAGTTGGTGGTTTAACAGGAATTGTTTTAGCCAATGCTAGAATAGATGTTTCTCTCCACGATACTTATTATGTTGTTGCACACTTTCATTACGTACTCTCAATGGGTGCTGTTTTTTCTATATTTGCTGGATTTGTTTTTTATTTTCCACTTTTTACTGGAATAGCAATGGATGATAAAAGCTTGGTTGCACATTTTTTGGTAATGTTTATTGGTGTTAATATTACCTTTTTTCCACAACATTTTTTGGGTTTTCAGGGTATGCCTCGCCGTTATTGTGGTTATTCTGATCAATATTTTTTACTTAAAAAGGTATCTAGTGTTGGTTCAATAATTTCTTTTTTTGGGGCATTTTATTTTGTATATGTTCTATTAATGGGGTGTCTTCGTCGTGGATATTTTATCCCCCTAGGGAGAAGTTGTAGAACTCCTGATTTATTGGTAATGTACCGTGCCCCAATTTCCTTTCACACTTGTGAGGAAAAAATTAATTCTTTTTCTTCTTAACCAAGTAATATAAAAAGTATATTTAATTGCAGATTAAAAAGTCTAGTAGTTTGGTTTTAAGTTATCAAAAACTTAATTGTTTTCAAGATTTTTATTTTTATGGTTTTTAAAAAGTTTTATAATTTTTTCATGATATTTTTTTTCATTAAATAAGTTAATTCTTAATGTTTTATAATTAAAAATTTAGTTTAAAAAAAACATATGTTTGTCTAACATACAATGGAATTTTCCAGTTTTTAATAAATATAATCCTTTTTATTTTTTTGTTAGGTATGTTTGTTTGTATGTATAAAACAAAAAGCAATGTGGATAAAGTTGAATTTAAGTATGGGGGTGGTATTTTATTAAGATTGTTTTTTTTTATTTTTATCTTAAAATTTTTTGTTTTTAAAATATTCCCTCACATTCATGCTAAATATTGGGCTTTAACTGCATTTATGTTTTATTTAGTTGTTGAAAGACAACAACTTTACCGAAATTTTATACTCAAATTATCTCGATTTTCTCCTTCTGGTATTCGTGGTTTGGGTGCTGTTTTTATTTGTGTGTTAGAAATATTTAGTTCTTGGCTTCGTATATTAACAATGTCTTTTCGTATTTATTTTAATTATTTAGCTGGCCATTTTGTTTTGTTTGCTGTGTGTGGTGCAAGTGTTATAACATTAAGATTAATACCTCTTGCTTTATTTGGAATTTTATTTGAATTAGCTGTATTGTTGATTCAGAGAGTTATATTTACTAGCTTAGTTTATATGTTCTTCTCTTATTCTGATCACTAATACTACTTATTATAAATAATATAAAAATTTTCCAAATTTTAGATCTCTTTGAGAGTGGTAATTTATTCTAAAAATAGTTTAAATAAAATATTTGTTTTGGGGATAAAAGTTTTACTTTTGTAATTTTTAGAAAATCGGTGGGGGACTGCGCAATGTAGGCTACTGCGATATAGTAGATATTAAAGTTTTCTTTCCCCACTAATAAGAAAATTATTGGAATTTTTACCTATTTTTATTTTGGGGTTTCTGATAAAAACATTTTCATTAGTAAATTTGTTAGTAATTTTTTTATCAGTTGTTTTATTTATGGTGTTTTTTTTTGTTTTTTTAAAATTTACATATCTCTCAATAATTACATTTTTATTATATGTAAGGGGGATTGTTGTTTTAATTTCTTACTTCGTAAGCTTACAACCTAAAATTCATGTAAAAAAAAATAAATTAATTAATTTATTTTTTTTAGGTTTATTAGTTCCTCTATTTAAAAAAAATAAATTTAATTATTATTCAAGGTCTTGAAAGTTAAATCAATTTTTATTTTTAAAAAATGGGGAGGGGGTGGTTTTTTTAGTTATATATTTTTCTTTATGTTTATTTATAGTAGGGTTTTTAGTTTCTTTTTGTCTTGGTTCTAATCGTAAATAAAAGGCTAGCTTAAATGATAAAGCGTTAAATTCTTAATTTAAAGATAAATATTTTTGCTTTTTCTTTGTTATTTGTTGGGTTTTTCATTTTGTGGAGTTTTTTAGGGTTATATTTATGTTTAAATTCGGATAATCGAAAATCTGGTTCTTCTTTTGATTGTGGATTTGATAGTATAGGTAAATCTCGACTTCACTTTTCGTTACGTTATTTTAGAATATTATTGGTTTTTTTGGTTTTCGATTTAGAATTAATAATTTTAAATCAACTAATATTCGATAAATATAAATTTTTATATAAACAACGCTTTTGGTATGTGGTGGTGGCTTTTATGCTGCTTTATATAACTTTTGAGGAATATCGTTTAGGATTGTTAAAATGGTTGTAAGAATGTTAATTGTTAGTTTATACTCGTTAATCCAAATTCTTGGTTCAACAAGTTTTTTATATTTTCTAATTTTTTCTGAAGTATTATTTATGGTTTCATTACCAGTTCTCATAGCAAAAAATTCCAAAAAATCAGATATAGTGGAATATTTGATAGTGAGAATAATCTCAAAAATTCTTTGTTTATCGGTTTTCACTTTTAGAGATTTCTTTTTCTTTTTTCATATTGGTTGTTTTTTAAAGGCTGGACTTTTTCCCTACCCTTGGTGATCAATAAAGATTAGCTCCTCTTTAAACTGGTTTGGGTTTTTTTTCTTAAATGTTATTTTAAAGATTCCTTATATAGTTCTTGTTTTGGTTATTGATTGTAGAATTTCTTATTTCACAACTATTTTGTCTATTTTTAGGTTTGTCTATGGGGTTCATCAAATGTGGTTGAAAACAAAAGATGTTCGTATTTTTCTTGCATGATCAAGAGTTGTTTACTTATCTTTTTTATTTTTTATTAATATATATTATTTTTCTTATGAAGTTATGTTTGGGTTTTTTTTTTTTTATCTATTTTTTATACTGTATTTTTCTTTAATAAACAAATATATAAAAAGAAAAATAACTTTGGTTTTATTAATTTTTTCTTTATCTGGGATGCCTCCGTTTTGTTCTTTTATTTTAAAGATTTTTCTTGTTGATGTTTTGTATGATTTCTTTGGCTATAATCATTTATTAGTTGTTTTTGTTTTGTTAATGTCTACAATGATTTACTTAATAAAAACTTGTTATTTGTGAGTTGATGGTTATTTACATGTTAGAGATACTTTTTCTTTGTTTTTTATTTCAATTTTATTCTCTATATTTATATGGCTTTTCTTTTAGGGTTTGTTTTTTTGGTACTGTCTTTTCTTAGGTCAATCTACAGAAGTTGTATTCAGTTTATTCCATTATTTAGGATTTATGTTGTTGATGTATTTGGTGTTGTTTTTTCATTTGATTTATTTTCAAAAAATTTTCTTTCAGTTCTTTTTTTGGTTGTCTCAAGTGTTTATTTTTTTGGTTTTTTTTATGTTGGTGAAAGAAAGGGTTTTTTTTTTACTTTAAAAACTTTTGTTTTTTTTATGTGTATGTTGATATTAAGAAAAGATTTTTTTTTTATGTTAGTTGGTTGAGATGGTTTAGGGGTAATTAGACTTCTTCTCGTATTGTGATATAATAATCGAACATCTCAACATGCTGCCATGAAGACGTATCTAGTTAAACGTTTAGGTGATGGTTTTATTTTGGGGGGGCTTGTTTTAATTTTTTTCAAAAAAATATATAAATTTTGTTCTTTTTCTTATATTTCTTTATTTATAATATTAGGTTTAATGACAAAGAGGGCAATATTTCCGTTTTTTAGGTGGCTTCCTGATGCCATGCAAGCTCCAACTCCAGTTTCTGCTTTAGTTCATTCCTCTACTCTTGTTACTGCTGGTTTATATATATTATTTCGACATTCTAGCATTATAGTTTATGAAAATATAAACTTTTTTTTGGTTTTGGGGGTTTTTACCTCCCTTTATGGTGGTTTTTGTGCTATAAGAGAATCAGATCCTAAGAAGTTAATTGCTTTTTCTACAGTTTCTCAAATGGGGAAAATGATGGTTTTCATATGTTTGGAAAAAATTAATCTTTTTTTTTCTTATCTTTTAGCTCATTCTTGTTTTAAGGCTTTGTTGTTTATTACTATGGGTTTAGGGATGTTGAAAAGATTTCATAATCAGGATAGTCGTTTAATAGTAATGTCTAAATGAAATCCTCTTATTTCTATTTTTTTTTTGGTTTCAATATTTACATTAATGGGTTTACCAATAATGATTGGGTTTTTAATGAAGGAGTGCGGAAGATTTAGGGAAATAAGATATTTTTTTAAACCTTTGTGGTTGTTTTTCTTTCATTTAAATAACCAGTTTACAGTATTTTATAGTTTCCGTTTAATTTCTTCTATTCAAAAATTTCGAAGTTCATTTAGATATTCTTTTTATGCTTATTTTTTGGTGTACATGCCTTTATTTGTTGGTTGTTTTTTTTTAAAAGATATTTTTATATTTACATCAATTTTGTTTAGTCATTACCAAAAAATGATTTATGTTATATTATTATTGTTGTCTGGTTATATTGGGACCTTCACAAAATTTAATTTTTCTTTATTAAAATTTAATATAGTAACTAAGAGTTTAAAAATAGTTCACAAATATTCTAATATTTGTTTGAATATTTTTGAACGTAAATTTTTATTTTTAAAATTTGGAAAATACTTTATAAAGTTTCCATTTTATGGTGGGTTAACTTGGTTAAAGTTGGGTTTTTTTATTTTAGTTATTTTAATTTTTTTATTATTTGTATAATTATTGGGGTAAAAACAATTTCTATTTTGAAAATAGAATAAGAATTTAATTTCATACTCTTTTAAAATTTTCATAGCTTTTTGTTTCATATGGTGTAAAAAAATAAGAAAAGATGTCTCTCTATAATATAGATAAACAAAAGGGGGAGAAACCCTTAAGTTTATCTTACATTAATAAATTTTTAATGTGTTGATTATATCATATTTGGCTGTTAACCAAAAGGAGTTTTAAACCGTTAAATAAGATTTTAGGTTAAATAAACTTTAAATTTTCAAAATTTAAGATAAATTTTTTAAATCTTGTAAAAAATAATTAAAAAAATAAAATTTATTCTTTGTGGATCAAGATTTTATGAGGGTAAAAAATTTTTTTAATTACGAATTGTAAAAGATCTAAGTAATTTAATTTAAGTCTCTTTGCTTTATTATGAAAGATTGCTTAGTTTTGAAATAAATTTCGTTTTACAAGATGTTAGGCATAAAGCTTCTATTTCTTTAAGAGAAAATAGATTAAAAGTTTGAATTTTTTTTAATTAAAATAATAATAGTCAAAATATATTTATTATTGTTATAAATAAAATTAAAAAAAAAGCTAAAAATATTAAATTATAAAATATATAAATAATTAAATAAAAATTATATTTTTACTCGTAATTTTTCCAACTGTTTACTAAAAACATTTCTTTTATGATGAAAAGTATATCCTGCTCAATGAATTATTAAATAGCAGCAGTATTTTGACTGTTCGAAGGTAGCATAATCATTTGCTTATTTATTGTGGGCTTGTTTGAATGGGGTATTGAGAAAAATTTTATGAATATATTTGTTTTAAATTTAAATTTTAAGTGAAGAATCTTAAATAAAAATTTAAGACGAAAAGACCCTGTGGAACTTAAAATTTAAATTTTTTAATGGGGTTTTATTTTTCTTTAAGAAAAAATAATTGAAATAAAAAGTTTCCCCAGGGGTAACAGGAAAATCAAATTTTAGAGTTCTTATCGAAGATTTGGCTTTTTACCTCGATGTTGAATTAAACTTTCATTTAAGGGTTAGTTTTTTAAAGTGTTAGCCTGTTCGGCTATTAAAAGTTTACGTGATTTGAGTTTAAACCGGTGTAAATTAGGTTGGTTTTTATCTAAAAGAAAACTCTTTAGTACGAAAGGATCGGGAGTTGTTTTTTCCCAAAATAAAATTCAGTTTTGTAACCTGAAAAAGAAATATATTTCTTTGGGAAATAAACGATATATTTGTTTTTTTTTTGGTTCTCAAATTAATTATTTTAATGATTTTTAATTTTCGCCTACTTTCTTTTTTAGTTAGAGCTGAAATTATATATCTGTTGTATTTTTTTAAAATGCACTACTTTTCTCAATTCGACTACGGGCATCTTATGGTTTTTTTAATTGTTGTTATATGTGAAGCTGCAGTTTCACTTGGTTTGGTGGTTTTTTTTTTTAGTTTATTAAGGAATAAAAATGGTAATATTAATATGTTCTTTGATTTTTAGCACTTTGGTTTTTGAATCAGAGTTTTTTTTGTTTGGTTTTTTAGTTTCTTTTTTTATTTTCTTGTGAAATTTCAAATATTACAAAAATGAGTTTATGTATTCTTCTGATTTTTATATATTTGACTCTTATTTTTTTTTCTTTTTTCTTTTTTCTTTTTTAATCCTTTTTTTTTCTGCTTTTTATAGTTCTGTAAAAAATAAAAAAATGGAATTTTTTATGGGTTTGCTTTCTATTATTTTTTTTATGTTTTACTCAATAAGAAAAATAATTAGATTTTTGTTTTTTTTTGAGTGTTCTTATTTAATTTTACTTATTTTATTAATGAAATATGGGTCTAACCCTGAGCGTATGGGGGCTATTATATATTTGCTGATTTATAGATCAATTGGTGCCTCTGGGTATTTAATGGTTGCCAGAAGCTATGAAGTTGGTGCCAATCATAGTTCTAATTTTCTTCACTCTGTTTTTCAAACTACATGTGGTTTTGACTCACCGCTAGAGTATTGGGAAGCTGATGACTATTATATGAATATTGTAAAAGAGACTTGATTGGGTTTCCCATATCTTGTTTTTTTAGTATTTCCTTTTTTAGTGAAGTTACCTGTATTTGGGCTTCATAGTTGGCTCCCAAAGGCCCATGTAGAAGCCCCATTGCTAGGGTCCATGGTGTTGGCTGGTGTACTTTTAAAGTTGGGTTTTTTTGGTTTAGTTCGTTTTAATTTAAGTAATTTCCGAGTTTTTAATTATTCTTCTGGTTTATATTTATTTGAGCTTTTTTCTTTGTTTTTTTTGTTTGGTTTAGTTATAATTAAATTTGTTTGTAGTCGTCAATTTGATTTAAAGTCTTTTATTGCTTATTCTTCCGTGGTTCATATGAGTTTAATTTCTGTATCTTTTTTAACAAAAACAAATCTGTGGGTTTACGGGGGTTCTTTGTTGTCTTTTTCTCACGCATTTTGCTCTTCTGCTATGTTTTTAATTGCAAGAATATTTTATGATTACTCAAGAACTCGTAAAATGCAATTAAATCGGGGATATTTTTTCTTTTTCCCATTGGTGGTTTTTTTTTGATTTGTTTTCTGTATATTTAAATCATCTTTCCCGTTGTCAGTAAACTTTTTATCAGAGCTTATTTTAATGAGGAAAGGGGTTTTCTTTTTTAATTTTTCATTTTGGGTTTTTATGTTTAATGTTTTTTTTACAGGTTTATATAGAATGATTTTATATATGGTGTGTAGGTCTGGTAGAAAAAATTTAAGAATATATTGAGTAGAAAAATTAAGTCTAGAATTAAAATGTTTAAATTTATTTTATCATTTTTTTTACATTTTTGTTGGTTTTTTTTTTATTTCTTCTTTGATAGTTTAGCGATCTTATTTAGTTTAAATAAAACATTAATTTGTGGAATTAGAGATTTGTAAAAAATAAGATTTGTTTAAAGAAGCTTTAATGCCAGGAGTTGAAAAAATAATTAATCTCCATAAAGTATTTATTTGTTTATTAGGTCTTCTCTCTCTTTTGGTTTTTGGTGTGATGTTTTTTTATTTTCGAAATATACATATTTATAATAAATATGTAGAAGATGATATAGTTGAAACTACTTGAACTGTGATTCCAATGTTAATTTTATTTGTTTTAGCTTTTCCGAGTCTTAGGTGTTTGTATCGAAAAGAGTTTCCATATAAGACTTTAGTTGAGATGACTTTAAAGGTTCGAGGTCATCAGTGGTACTGAACTTATGAAGGAACATATTGCGCTGATCAAACTATTCCATCATATATGGAAAATGATTGTGTCTTACGAAATTTCTTTACTGACGACCACCCGATAATTTTCAGAGAGGATTTAATTCGTGTGCTTTGTTCAAGGGGTGATGTTATACACTCATTTGCAGTTGGTGGTTTTAAGTGGGATTGTGTTCCAGGTCGATTAAACATGGGTTACATGTATTTATATGACAGTGGGTGAATTTTTGGCCAGTGTTCTGAAATTTGTGGGGCAAATCATAGGTTTATGCCAATTTCATTATTTGTTTGTTAGTGGTGGGGTAGTATAAAAATTACATGTGATTTACACTTACAAGATAAATTATTTTCTCTGCTTTTGATTTTTATTCACGTTGTTATTGCTTTGCTTGTTTCTGTTGTATTTATAACAATGTTGGAGCGAAAGATAATGAGTTATATACAGCTTCGAAAGGGTCCTAAAAAGATTGGTTTGGGTGGTTTAATAACTCCCGTAGTAGACTCTTTAAAGTTATTAATAAAGAAGGGTTATTTTCCTTATAAGTCTAATAGTTTTTTTTTTTCATTTTCTCCCATTTTGTGTGTTTTAATTTTATTATTAGTTTGATTTATATTCCCTTTTAGAGAAAAAACCAATATCAGTCAGTTTAGTTTGTTAGTGGTTATTTGTGTAATGTCTTTAGGTGTATACTCAAAATTTTTTTCTGGTTGGGGTAGAAATTCAAAGTACTCTTTATTAGGGTCTCTTCGTGGCGTTGCACAAATGGTTTCTATAGAGGTTAGTTTTATATTTATTCTTTTGATTATATTTTTTTTCAAAAGAAATTTTTCACTATCTTATTTTTATTGAAAAAATTTCCCCCTTTTTTTAGTTTTTCCTTGTATAACGTTTATATGAATTATATTGACAGTTGCTGAAACTAATCGGGCTCCCTTTGATTTTACCGAAGGTGAAAGTGAGTTGGTTTCTGGTTATAAAACAGAGTATGGGGGGTTAGGCTTTGCATTACTCTTTTTAGGAGAATACGGGATGATTTTATTTTTTGGGTTTTTCACGACATTAATTTGGGGATTAATTATTTTTTCATAGATTTTAGAATTTTTATTAAATAATTTGTTTTCTCTAAAATTTGAAACATTTAATTTCACTCCCAACTCCAAAGAAAATTTCTTATTTTTTTAAATTTGGTAGTTTGCTTGGATTATTTCTCGGTGTTCAGATAGTTTCTGGAATATTTTTAAGATTATTTTATAAAGTAAAAACACCATTTGAAGCAAATGATTTTATTATGCGTGATTTGTTTGGTGGTTGATTAGTACGGTTTGTACATTGTAAAGGTGCAACCATGTATTTTCTCTTAATTTACCTCCATATATTTCGTGGTATGTATTATCAGTCGTATTCTCGAACTCCCCGTGTGTGGTTAATAGGTTGTTCAATATATGTTTTATCTATGGCTGTAGCATTCTTGGGTTATGTTCTTCCTTGGGGAAAAATGTCTTATTGGGGGGCTACAGTAATTATAAATTTATTTTCATCTATTCCAATAATTGGTGGATCATTAGTTCAAATGATTTGGGGGGATTATTCAGTGAGTTTAAAAGTTGTTAATCGATTTTTTAGTCTTCATTTTCTTCTCCCATTTTTAGTTGCTATAATGGTTATATTACATCTGCTATTTTTACATAATAAGGGGTCAACTAATCCATTAAATCTAAAATCTGATGGTGATAAGATTCCATTCTCCAGATTTTATATATCCAAGGATTTTTGGTTTTTTTTTTTGTTTTTATTTATTTTCTTCTACTTTATATGGTGGGTCCCATATGTATTTATGGGTTATGATAATTTCTTTATTGCCAATCCTTTATTTACCCCCAACCATATTGAACCTGAGTGATATTTTCTCGCCCCCTATGCAATGCTTCGATCTATTCCAAAAAAGCTTGGGGGTGTTGTTGCTTTAGCTCTCTCTATAATAATTTTGTTTTTTTTACCGTTTTTTAATACCGTTGTTAATAAAAATTTTTTAGAAAGGCGGTTGTATTTAAGATTTTTTTGTTTTGTTTTTTTAATTTTAACTTGAAAAGGCCATAATCAAGTTGAACCCCCATACTTTATTCTGGGTGGTGTATTTACTGTTTTTTATTTTTTATTTTTCCTCCTTCCTCTATTTTTTAAATTGAAAAATAAACATTAAAGATTAATATTTGGTTTCGGCCCAAATTTTGGAAGAATTCCTCTTTAAATTAAGTTTGGTGTTTAGCACAAAAGATTTTCAGTCTTTAAGGAGAAACTTTTCTAACTTAAATTTTAGGTGGCAGATTTAAATGTATTAAATTTAGAATTTAAAGAAAGGGTATCCTCCTAAAAATTGAATGTGTTTTTTAATTTTCGAAAACGTTTGTTGAATTCTTATCCTAGGGTGTGGGAAGTTGTTTTTTCAATAGTTTGTATATTCTTTGGTTTAGTTTTTTCTTTTGGTAATTATAATTTTTCTAAGGTGTTTTTTTTTATTGGGATTTTTTTTCTAATATTTAATTTAATTCGTTGAAGCATAAAAATTGGTTCTTCAATCTTAGACTCTTTTCGTAGAATTTCTGTGTTCGCTTTTTTAACATTTGTAACAAGGGAAGTAGTAATTTTCAGTCTTCTTTTTTCTTCTCTTTTAGCTTCAAGAACAAGAAGTGGGATATATTTTTCACCACTAATATGTGATAAAGTTACAGGTTTTAATTTACCATCGTTAGCAACATGTTGTTTAGCAGTTTCTTCTTTTTCTGTCACAAAGTTTCATTATTCTTTAGTTTGTGGAAATAGAGGGTCTGCTAATAAGTGATTATTTTTTACTATTTTTTATGGTGTTGTTTTTGTTTGTATTCAGTTCGTAGAATATGTTAGTTTACCCATCTCCATAAGAACATCTGTAGGGGGGACCTACTTGTTCAGGATAACAGGTCTTCACGGCTCCCATGTAATTATGGGGTTAGTTCTTTTATACCTATATAGATTAATGAAAAATTTTCGATTGTCAGAAAAAAAGTTATACGTAGATGAAAAATATGGTTTGTGTGCTATAATTTATTGACATTTTGTGGACTTAGTTTGAGTTTGTGTTTATTCTCTTGTGTATATTTACTTACCTTATGTCGGATAACAACAAAGGTGTATTTTGCATTCTAATTTTTGGTATTAGTGGTTTGTTCTCCATATGTTGTTAAAAATCTTAATTAGTTTAATAAAAACATAAAATTGTAAATTTTAAATTAGTCTTTCTATTAAGATATATTCTTGATGATTTTTCACCCTAACAAAAAATTAGAAGTAAAAGAGAATTTGTATTTGGTAGTTTCATTATCTTTAGCATATCTGGTAATTGTTTATCGTTGTGTATTCCCACGATATCGTTACGATTTGTTTATGAATCTGTGTTGGAAGATATTTTTATTATTTGTGTTAACAGTTTTTTTATTTATTTTCTTTTTTTAAAAAATCAAATTGTTTAACCCCCTTTTAGGTTAAGTAAACCACCTTTTTTGCTTAAAGATAATTAATTTGTTAAGAGGGGTAAACAAAAGGGGGAGAAACCCTTAAGTTTCTCATTTTAGAAATTTCATAGCTTTTTGTTTCATATGGTGTAAAAAAATAAGAAAAGATGTCTCTCTATAATATAGATAAACAAAAGGGGGAGAAACCCTTAAGTTTCTCATTTTTTTTTTAATTTTTTTTATAAAAATGTCCAAAATCGCTATGAAAATGGCGTTAAAAATACCAAAAAAACATGGTTGTGAG